ATATTATATTAAAGTAAATATAATATATATTATATAAATAGATAAATATAGAAAAATAAATAAATATAGAAAAAACGAAAAAGCGGGTAGCGGGAATCGAACCCGCATCGGTAGCTTGGAAGGCTAGGGGTTATAGTCGACGTCAACTCAGGATTTTTAACGTCTCTAATTCAAAACCGAACATGAAACTTTGGTTTCATTCGGCTCCTTTATGGAAGATGGAGAAATTCCATTTTTTAAGCTGTGAACGAAAAAAAAAAATCAACCAAATTTGACCCATAACATCTATGTCAGCTTTTCTATCTTGAATACATTCAAGACAGCTCGCTTTATAGATGATCCCTCTATAAGAGGAAGATTAGAAAAATCTTTCTAGTTAGTTCGTTCTCTATTTCTAGTGGAGAGAATCCTGAGGAAAAGCCTTTTTTCTACCGAGCTAAACGAATAGGTTGATGTCCATAGTAAACCAAAGTCATCATTTTATAGCTATTTTGCTTCAATTTTCCCTCGACAAATAAAAATAGAAGATTTAGTTACGATTCGAAATTTTTTTACTTTATCCGTGGATCTTTTACTCATACTCATTCAATTGGAAGTATTAATCCAATTCAATAACAATTCTGTTTCGTAATTTCAGAATCCAATTTTCAAATTTCTAATTAAAATTTGGATAAAAATCACGAGAATGTGGATTTGTCCTCGAATTTGTCATTGCGAGGTAAAGGGTAAAATCCTTTTTAAGAAATGAAGTTTTTGTTCGGAATACAAAGAAAACCGAAGGACCCCTTAACTATTAGGGGATTAATATAGCGAATCTCACTTTTACCACTAAACTATACCCGCTACAATGTCATTATTGTATAGAAATGGGTTTTTGTCGAACAAAAAAAATTGTAGCGGTATCAGCAAAAATAGGGTGTTGATGCCTTTTCTCAGGTGACTTTAATTATTAATAACTCTAATTATTAAATTATTAATAAAAAATAAAAGGGATTAGTTAAATAACCTGTTCTATCTTTTTTTGCTCGAGGGTTTTGGACCAATTAGGGTTCGATAAAATAACTTCAGTTATAACCTAAAAATCTCTGATGGAAGAATCCAAGGTTAAATTATTTAACCCCCTTTTTTCAAGTAAAGAATTTCTCAAATAAAAAGGAGAGGATCTTTTTAATTATCCTTTGTTTTTTTTTTACGTCTAGTTTTCGGAATTAGTTCCAACTATATCTAGTAAAAAAAATAAAGAATAATTCGTTTTAGACTAAAGTATTTTGAAAAGGCCCGGCTAGGTACTAACCCGGCCAGGCCGTGGGAATGAAAAAGCCCTTACTCTTACTTTATCAAAAAAAAATCATGGGATTGCGGTTAAACCCTCTTTCTTTAGATCTTTACTTTATATTTCTATAATAAAGGAAAAATCAAGAAGAAATACTCTTTTCAATCCTTACCTTATACATGTTAAGTAATGTAACATAGTACTTATTCAACTGGAGAGATGGCTGAGTGGACTAAAGCGTCGGATTGCTAATCCGTTGTACGAGCGATTCGTACCGAGGGTTCGAATCCCTCTCTTTCCGTTTCCGTTGAATTTATCTTTTCGTTTTCTTTAATATTTATCGGAAAGGAAATCCTTTTTCTTTTGTTATAGTAAAATTCCTATTTAAAGGAGTAAATCGAAAAAATTCTAAGAAAATCTGAAAATAAAGCAAAAGAAAGGAAAAAGTCTTATCCTATTTTTTTATTCTTCTCGCCCAGGATTACGTCCTGGATCATTAGATAGGAATCCGAAGATGAAGAGAGAAACAAAGAATATAACTACTGTGTAAACGAAGAGTTTGAGAGTAAGCATTACACAATCTCCAATATCATTTTTTTTTTATAAAAAAGAGAATAGATTCGCCATTTTTATACCACATATCCTAACTATTTTGATACTAAGAAATTTTGATACTAAGAAATGAAGCAGTTTCAAAAAAAAAAAAGGAATTTTCAGAAATTCATTTGTAATATTTGGAAGAAGACCCTTTCATTACCAAAAGTTTCTTTAATATCTAAAACAAAAATAGTTAATTGTTGAGTAACCCACTAGAGTTTTTCACCGGAAAAGGGTCAGAATGCAGAAATGAGGTGATACAGATTTAGCGCAACTATTTTAATTTGCACCAAGAGCTCAGCTCTATCTGATCTTATCCATTGTTAGCATTTTTATCGAATAAAGCATGCATTTTTCTAGGATAGTTTTTTTTCTAGAACAGTATTCTATTAAATAGCTCAGCGAAAGCTTACAGCAGCTTGCCAAACAAAGGCTAAGAGAAAAAATAGCAGGGGTATAACTGGCATAAGATCTACAATTGGATTTAAAAAGGCGTAGGCCTCAGGTAATTTGGCAAATAAAAAATGAATCGAATAAAGGTCAGAATTAAGACAGATACCACTCAAACTGAAGATATTAAGCATAACAAAAGTTTTTTGTTCTTGGAGATAATTGCTTTTTGATTGAGTTATTGATATAAGGGAAAATGAAGAAAGTAAAATAGACTTAAAAATCCTTCTTTTTCTTTGAACTTACCCAATAAAAAATCCTTCCATTTTCAATTCAAATTTTAAATAGAAGAAATTTGAATTTCATACCATATCTTATATCTTAATTAAATTATATGTAATGAGCAATCCATTTTTATATAATTCTATATCGACGCGTGTTAAAAATTATTCATTCCATAGAAATTTTGGCTGGAATTGACGAATAACCAATACTAACAGTAGTGTTTATTAGTGAAGAATTTAAATGTAGTGGGGCGTGGCCAAGTGGTAAGGCAACGGGTTTTGGTCCCGCTATGCGGAGGTTCGAATCCTTCCGTCCCAGAGGATATGGATTATATGTGAATAAAGCAAGATTTTTTTTTCAAAACCCCTGTTTCTTTACAATAACAAGGTAAGTACTTAGAAAAACTGTATCTGCTGGCTCCCTTAATTTAAAGGGATAGATCGATTAAAATAAAAAAGATTTCTTGGTAGAAATTGAATTCAATCAAGGGTATTAAGTCTCTTCAGACAAGACTCTAGTGGGGTAAAATAAAAACTAGGAACAAGAGCTTAATCCGAATCCTTTTTTATATCTAGACTAGCTCACCTAGTGCATCTCGTAAAAAGGCCTGCTTTTTATTTATGCTTCATCATCTCCATAACGAAAAGTATCCATTTTAATACCTTGATCTGTTCTACAAACCTCATTAATAAAAGATAAAGTAAATTACATACGTAACAGATGCTTTTTCTTTGAACCTCCTTTTTGTAGGTATTTCTATTTTTGCTCTAATTCCAAAAATAAATTAATAATTGTAAATATGGATAACAATTTTGAGAGGAGGTGATTCATCGATTCTAGTCACTTTATGGAAAGATTACAAAAAATTGACTTTCAAGTGGGGACTTCAATGTATCGTTCTATTTCAGTAAAAACAGTGTTTTTCTTTTTGTGATAAATGCTTGTGATCCTTTTAATTGAAATAGTTACTCCATAATTAAGTTGACAGTTGTTTAACTTAGTGAATAGATACGGAAATCCTTTACTCGTTCGATTCCCATTTCTTTAATCAGATAAAGCAATAAGTAAGAACAATTTTTCACAGATATACCTCTTTTTATCCACTTCATAAAAAACCAGAATTTTCTTTTTTTTTTTACTTAGCTATTTTCCTTAACCTATCGCTGGTTGAATTCGAAAAGAAAGATGGATTTTTCTATCTTAGGATAGGCTGAAAAAAAATGTACTGTATTCAAATAATGATGTCGAAGTAGGAAATTTTTTTTTTTTCAATATTTTCCATGATTTCCTGTGAGTTCTCGGTACTCGAAGATGCAGATTCATTAAACAGGACTCGTTTATTCATCTTATTTCTATTGTATTTTTATTATAGAATTCTATTCTTCTATAATTAATTATATAAAAAATATACAATAAAATTTGGCATTTAAATAGGGGATTAAAGTTAAAAAGTTAAATAGAATTTCCTTATAAAAATAAAAGAATTTCGCCATCCATATACACGGAAAATGCATTACTATAGAAGGAGTACTGACCAAACCAATGACTACTCATGATTCCATTTCTAAACTATAGGATGTTATGGTAAAACTTCGTTTGAAACGATGTGGTAGAAAGCAACGTGCGACTTGAAGGACATGATCAGCTATGGATTCTTACATCCGTCATTTTAGATAGCAATGAAGGTGCCCTTGGCTCGACATCTTTTCTTCTGTTCTATTACTCTCGATTGTAATTCAAATAGTACATAATATGATGGAGCTCGAGTAGAAAGTATTGATTTCTCAGGGGCAAGGATCTAGGGTGAGTGTCAATGAATACGTTGGAACAACTTCGTAAGTTTATCTTCAAGATATAAATCAAAAGGATCGAATTCGAACACGTTTCAAACCTGTTTTTCGAATTGGTAAAACTCTTTTGATTCAAAGTGTATAAAGTGGGAATCAATCATTCGACGGATTCTTGGATATAAGAAATCATAAAAAAAGGGTATGTTGCTGCCATTTTGAAATGATTAAGGATCACCGAAGTAATGTCTAAACCCAAGGATTCAAAGCAAAGATAAAAGATCGTGGAACAAGGAAAGACTTTTTTCAATTGTCTTAATAGCTAGAAAAGAAAAAAAACACTTCTAAACGAGACAGAAAGGGTTTAGAGCCCGCTCAATAACTGAAATTCCTAAGGGCATTCTTTGAACTATTTGAGAGTTATCTAACTTGAGTTATGAGTACGAATGTCTTTTTTGTTTTTTTAGAAACAAGAAAGGACTTTATTGTGATTCTATTTATTTAATGATTTTAGGGATCTACTTGGCATTCAAATTATAGAATTTCGAATCGTTTTTTCGTGAGCCGTACGAGGGGAAAACTTCTTATACGGTTCTGGGGGGGGGGTATTACATCTATCCCAATGAGCCGTTTATCGAATTGTTGCAATTGATGTTCGAGCCCGAAGAGAAGGAAGAGATCTTCGTAAAGTGGGTTTTTATGATCCGATAAGGAATCAAACCCATTTAAATGTTCCCGCTATTCTCTATTTCCTTGAAAAGGGGGCTAAACCTACAGGAACTGTTCATGATATTTCAAAGAAGGCAGATGTTTTTAGGGAACTTTTTCTTAATCAATCAAAATGAAAGAAATAAACAAAAAAAAGTGTGGGTATGACTCGGATCTAATCTACTTTTTTATAACTTTTCTTTACTATTATCTTTCTTACTCTAATCAGAACCCATTTTTTATTGTTCCTCTAAAATCACCTGATAAGAACGAAAATACCTTGTATTAGTTTCATATTGATAGAAAAATCTTCAAATGAATAGAATAACTCAAGAACTTGGATCTACAAATAGAAAATTCTGAGCTTCCCTTTAATTGGATGGGTTTCTTTCTAGTTCTAACGAATGAGATTAAACTTGCTTTGTCAACTTCGTGATTAATTAATTCCAATATATTGTTTTCATATTTGCTATTTCCATTTAGTTTTTATCTATCTATTATCTAGGTAGATAATCCATGTAGTGCCAATCCAACACAAGTCCTTCTTTTTTTCTTAGTAATTTAGAATGGAGTTTCTTGTCGTTTTTGTATTTTTTTCTCAACATTTATCTTGACAACAGTCTATCGAACAAATATAATTAGATCGTGGATAAAAAGAAAAAGATCCATTCCATTTTCGTTCCATAGATTTTCGTTTTTCTTTCCTTCATTTTTTTATTAGTTCTTAGTTCAATGTTTTGATTGTGTCATGCAATCTTTAGTTTTGATTAGATTTATAGACTTTCCTTTTTGGCTTAGGGTTGCTAACTCAACGGTAGAGTACTCGGCTTTTAAGTGCGACTAGGATCTTTTACATATCTGGATGAAGCAAGGGATTCGTCCATACCGTCGGTAGAGTTTGTACGACCACGACTGATCCGAAATAGGAATGACTGGAAAAAATAGCATGTCGTAGCAATAGAAAATTCTGAGAATATTTCATTCTTAAAAGCTTGGTCCTGATTTGCATTCTTGGAGCAAAATAAAATGAATTGAAAGTTGGGTCAGCTGAATAAATGGATAGAGCGCTTTGGCTCAAATTGTAGGGAAACAAAAAGCCACGTGCTTATCTTCGTAATTTGAATGACTACCCGATCTAATTATACGTTAAAAATATATTAGTGCCTGCTCCGGGAAAGGTTTTTCCCATGAATGGATTATCCATAAAAAAAATCCTAACTATTCTCCCTTTTAGGGTTGGGATGACTATGTAAAAGACGCCGTATATTGATAACTATCCATTTTCCAAAATCAAAAGAGCGATTAAGTTGGAAAAATAAAGGATTTCTAAGCACCTTATTATCCTATAATGAATCGAAGTTTTTTATATGGAAAAGAGAGGATAGAGAGTCCGTTGATGAGTTTACTATCTCCGAGGTGTTTATTTTTTGGGTGTTTATTCTTTATATTCCTCTAATACCTTGTTTTGACTGTATCGCATTATGTATCATTTGATAATCCACGAAATCTATTATCTTTTATTCAAATCGAATTTCCATTTTAAATGGAGGAAGTTAAAGGATATTTAGAACTTGATAAGTCTCGTCAACATGACTTCCTATATCCACTTATTTTTCAGGAATATATTTATGCATTTGCTCATGATCATAGGTCCGTTTTGTTGGAAAATGTAGATTATGACAAAAAATTAAGTTTTCTACTTCTTAAACGTTTAATTAATCGAATGTATCAACAGAATCATCTAGCTCTTTTTACTAATACTAATGGTGGTTCTAAGCAAAATTCATTTTGGGGGCACAACAAGAATTTCTATTCTCAAATGCTATCAGAAGTTTTTTCAGTAATTATAGAAATTTTATTTTCCCTACGACTCGAATCTTACTTCGAAAGGAAAGAAATAGTCAAATTTCAGAATTTACGCTCAATTCATTCCTTATTTCCTTTTTTAGAAGATCAATTGGTACATTTAACTTATGTGTCAGATATCGAAATAACCCCTCCCATCCATCTCGAAATATTGGTTCAAACCCTCCGCTACTGGGTGAAAGATGCTTCTTCGTTCCATTTAGTCCGATTCTTTCTTTACAAGTATGATAATTGGAATAGCCTTATTACACTAAAGAAATCCATTTCCATTTTTTTAAAAAGGAACAAAAAATCCTTCTTGTTCCTCTCTAATTCTCATGTATATGAATCCGAATCCATACTCGGTTTGATTCGTAACCAATCATTTCATTTACGATCAACATCTTTTGGATTCTTTTTTGAGCGAATCCATTTCTATGGAAAAATTACAAAACTTCTTAGAGAAGGCTTTTCTATTCACTCCAAGCTAGGGTTGTTCAAGGATCCTTTTATTCATTATGTTAGGTATCAAGGAAAAGCCTTGTTGGGCTCAAAAGGTACGCCTCTCCTGATGAGTAAATGGAAATATTACCTTATCAATTTATGGCAATGTCA